TTGCAAGTGGAGTCCTGAATTAGCTGCTGCTTGTGAAGTATGGAAGGAGATCAAATTTGAATTCGAGGCAATGGATACTTTGTAATCCAGTAATTACCGTTCGTTCTCTTACTCTTAATTGAATTGCAATTAAACTCGGCCCAATCTTTTATTAAAAGGATTGAGCCGAATACATTTATTTATATATATATTTTTTATAGATACATACTTAGCTAGATATACAAGATCTTTAATACAAAAAATACAGAACTAAAAAATCTAAGACTAAACAACTAAAATCGTTCTTTTATTGTGTTGGATCCACAATTAATCCTATGGATCAGGATTGGAGTATTCTGTTATATCCCGTAGTTTTGGATCATGGATTGAGCCAAGTATCACAACTACTTCTACCCATCCTGTATATTGTCCTTTTCGTTCCGTGTTACAATAAAAACTTCTTTTTAGAGTAGGTAGAGTAGAGCTAATTAGAGTTCGAGCTAAATTTTAGGAAAAAATAGTTCAGAATTGATGCAAATTTGACACGACATCGGAGAAACTGCTCATTATATTTTGAATTAAGTTTTTAATTAAGAATTACAAAAAACGATTCAATCATATTGAAGTGATATCCTGGATTCCCACAAAATGGAATCGTTTTTTATTTTCACTACTCATCTGTTATTAGTTAATAATCCTCGTGATTGGATCGCTATGTTTATTCTGATAGGCAATGCAAATTATTTTTCGTCGAATGACTATTCATCTATTGTATTTTCATGTAACATGTAAATAGGGGGCAAGAAAGCTCTATGGAAAAACGGCGGTTCAATTCGATGTTAGCTAAGGAGGAGTTAGAATACAGATGTGGGCTAAGTAAATCAATGGGAAGTCTTGGTCCTATTGAAAATACCTCTGGAAGTGAAGATCCAATTCTAACGGATACGTATAAAAGCATTCCTCCTTGGAGTGATAGTAACAGTTCGAGTTACAATAATGTTGATCATTTATTTGGCGTTCGGGACATTCGTAATTTCATCGCTGATGACACTTTTTTAGTTAAGGATAGTAATGGGGACAGTTATTCCATATATTTTGATATTGAAAATCTTATGTTTGAGATTGATAATTATCATTCTTTTCCGAATGCGGTAGAAAGTGCTTTTTATAGTTCTTGGAATTCTAGTTATCTGAATAATGTATCTAAGGGTGAGGATCCACACTGTGATCATTACATGTATGATACTAAATATAGTTGGAGTAATCATATTAATAGTTGCATTGACAGTTATCTTCGTTCTCAAATCCATATTGATAGTTCCATTTTAAGTGATAATGATAGTGACAGTTACATTTCTAGTTACATTTGTGGTGAAAGTGGAACTAGTAGTGAAAACAAGAATGCCAGTATAATAACTAGCACGAATGGTAGTGATTTAACTACAAGTTCTAATGATCTCGAGGTAACTCAAAAATACAGGCATTTGTGGGTTCAATGCGAAAATTGTTATGGATTAAATTATAAGAAATTTTTTAAGCCAAAAATGTATATTTGTGAACAATGTGGATATCATTTGAAAATGAGTAGTTCAGATAGAATCGAGCTTTCGATTGATGCAGGTACTTGGGATCCTTTGGATGAAGACATGGTCTCTCTTGATCCCATTGAATTTCATTCGGAGGAGGAACCTTATAAAGAGCGCATTGATTCTTATCAAAGAAAGACAGGATTAACTGAGGCTGTTCAAACAGGCACAGGTCAACTAAACGGTATTCCTATAGCAATTGGGGTTATGGATTTTCAGTTTATGGGGGGTAGTATGGGATCCGTAGTAGGCGAGAAAATCACCCGGTTGGTCGAGTATGCTACCAATAAATTTCTACCTCTTATTCTAGTATGTGCTTCCGGAGGCGCACGGATGCAAGAAGGAAGTTTGAGTTTGATGCAAATGGCTAAAATCTCTTCGGCTTTATATGATTATCAATCAACTAAAAAGTTATTCTATATATCAATCCTTACATCTCCTACTACTGGTGGGGTGACGGCTAGTTTTGGTATGTTGGGGGATATCATTATTGCTGAACCCAATGCCTACATTGCATTTGCGGGTAAACGGGTAATTGAACAAACATTGAATAAGACAGTACCTGAAGGTTCACAAGCGGCTGAATATTTATTCCATAAGGGCTTATTCGATACAATCGTACCACGTAATCTTTTAAAAGGCGTTCTGAATGAGTTATTTCAGCTCCACGCTTTCTTTCCTTCGAATAAAAATGGAATCAAGTAGACCTTTAAGGTCAATTATTTTTTTGTGGCGAACAAGCTGTTAGTTTATCAGACATATATTCCATGTAGAAAAATTAATAAGTACATTTGTTTAGTTCTACATTCCTTGCACTTATTATATACTCATTTATAGTATAATTATATACGACTTAAAATTAATAACGAATTTTAAAATAGATTTCAAAATATATAATATTAAGAATAACAGGTACAAATATTAAACCGAGGTACCCATTCTATGACAACTCTCAACTTACCATCTATTTTTGTGCCGTTAGTGGGCCTAGTATTTCCGGCAATTGCAATGGCTTCTTTATCTCTTCATGTTCAAAGAAACAAGATTTTTTAAACCCGATGCGACCCAATCGCAGCCATTTTTTTCAAGACTTAGATTAGACATGGATCATAAAATGGATATCCATTTAGTAGAATATCGTATAAGATGTGCCTTCTTCCGAACATGAATTAAATGTAAATGAAAGAGCTCTTATGCATGTGGAAATATGTTATATGTTTAAAATAAAAATAATTAGAGCTATTTAAAAATAGATCAGGATCCGCAGATCTCTGAAATGGAAAGTCAATGAAATGCATGTCACTATCTCTAGGAGATCATATAAAGGGGATACTAGTATTTTACATCTAGCCAATTCGATGATATGCCCAAAAGTTCCCATCAGAATAGTGCTAGTTGATGAGAGTTACTTCGGAAAAAGAGTAAAGTCAAATTTTTGGGGGGTTATTCTCTCAATTTCAATAAAATGCAACCGGATCTAGTATGAGTTGGCGATCAGAACATATATGGATAGAACTTATAACGGGGTCTCGAAAAACAAGTAATTTCTGCTGGGCCCTTATCCTTTTTTTAGGTTCATTAGGATTCTTGTTGGTTGGGACGTCCAGTTATCTTGGTAGGAATTTGATATCTTTATTTCCGTCTCAGCAAATCATTTTTTTTCCACAAGGGCTCGTCATGTCTTTCTATGGCATCGCAGGTCTCTTTATTAGTTCCTATTTGTGGTGCACAATCTCCTGGAATGTAGGTAGTGGTTATGATCGATTCGATAGAAAGGAAGGAATTGTGTGTATTTTTCGTTGGGGATTTCCTGGAAAAAATCGTCGCATCTTCCTTCGATTCCTTATGAAAGATGTTCAGTCCATCAGAATAGAAGTTAAAGAGGGTATTTATGCCCGGCGTGTCCTTTATATGGACATCCGAGGCCAGGGAGCTATTCCCTTGACTCGTACTGATGAGAATTTGACTCCACGAGAAATTGAACAAAAAGCTGCGGAATTAGCCTATTTCTTGTGTGTACCGATTGAAGTATTTTGAAATGAACTGAAAATTATTTCTCATCAGGAGGTAAAAAATAAAAAAATAATAGAGGCATCTCCTATATCAAAATATTCTATTTCGGGATTAGGTCCAATTTTTTGAAACATTTGATATTTTGATAAATAAGGGAGTTAGCTCGTCTCGAAATACGGCATTACTTGAAAGGGCCTCTTTGGGACATTCATCGAAAGGACACAATACAATTGCTGCGAATTTTCTCAATTGAGATATCAGTAAACAAAATAATATTTTTTATTATTTCTTCATTCGAATTTGAGGCGGACTCTTAGTCTATTTGGATATTCTTTATAGATTCAAGGACTAACCATAACCAATACATCACAAATAAAAAACAGTGAATAGATTCATAGGAAAGATACCTTGTAATAGAACTCATTGCTTGATAGAAATATTGGATCGCATAGAGTTTACAAACGAGGTGGGTTCATTAAGAATTCACAGATGAAAAAAAAAATGAAAAAAAAGAAAGCATTCATTCCCCTTCTATATCTTGCATCTATAGTATTTTTGCCTGGGTGTATCTCTCTTTTATTTCATAAAAGTCTAGAATCTTGGGTTACTAATTGGTGGAATACTAGGCAATCCGAAACTTTCTTGAATGATATTCAAGAAAATAGTATTCTAGAACAATTCATAGAATTCGAGGAACTCTTCCTATTGAACGAAATGATAAAGGAATATCCGGAGCCACATCTACAAAAGCTTAGTATAGGAATACACAAAGAAACAATCCAATTGATCAAGATGCACAATGAAGATCGTATCCATATGATTTTACACTTCTCGACAAATATAATCTGTTTCATTATTCTAAGCGGTTATTCAATTCTGGGTAATGAAGAACTTGTTATTCTTAACTCTTGGGTTCAGGAATTCTTATATAACGTAAGCGACACGATAAAAGCTTTTTGTATTCTTTTATTAACGGATTTGTGTATTGGATTCCATTCGCCCCATGGTTGGGAACTAATGCTTGGCTCTATCTACAAAGATTTTGGATTTGCTCATAACGATCAAATTATATCTGGTCTTGTTTCCACTTTTCCAGTCATTTTAGATACAATTTTTAAATATTGGATCTTCCATTATTTAAATCGTGTATCTCCATCACTTGTAGTGATTTATCATTCAATGAATGACTGAAAAATGATCCACTGAATTATTAATCCAATTATAATGTTTGTTACTTTAGTACATAAAGAAGTAATAAAGAAAACGTTCAAAAAAGTACTTACTCTTTCTATTTCTCCAGAGGATTTCTCTTATATTCGAGTAAACTTATTTCCGTACATAGCAGAATCGTGGATAGGGAACTATACTAGCAACCTACCTAATTTATTGTAGAAATTTTGGGCTCAATGATTGGACCATGCA